AATTTAAATATCAGAATAGTTGATATAGTCATGATTCAAGGGGTCAGGTCCACTTACATTTTTTTAATATTAACACTATCCGTATTATCCGCTGAAAAAAAAAGAAGACTAAGACTTGATTTTCATGAAAAAGCCCTTTATCGGATTTGAACCGATGACTTACGCCTTACCATGGCGTTACTCTACCACTGAGTTAAAAGGGCCCTATTCAATTCATGAATTAACCATTTTATATTATGAGTCTACTACATATATACATATATGCAGTAGACTCATAATGGACAAAAAATTTGTATTTACCTAGAAAGTGGGTAAAATTTTTCTCGTTTTTGCATTTTATGGCTTAGTGCGAGATAGTGATAGGCATATTATATTGCATCTCAACGATAAACGAAGCAATGAGTGAAAATGGAAGAAAATAAATGAAATGAAACTAAATGGGGTTTTACCTCCCCTACCCCTTTTTTCTGTCCGGCTAACCATTGCCTGAACTGAAGGAATCCTATACTTCCTTTCGTTATATCGAATAGTATGGGATGCTTCATGAATGAAGCATCAACCCCCCCAAAAATGTTATGATTCTATAGAATCATAACATAGAAAGACTCTTCGGATCTAGCCATACCATTAGATTATATTGACAATTCCAAAAAACTGTTCATACTATCATCATAGTATGATGACGGTCGGGCGGATATGCCCCCATCGTCTAGTGGTTTAGGACATCTCTCTTTCAAGGAGGCAACGGGGATTCGACTTCCCCTGGGGGTAGGGTACTACAAAAGGAAGTTGATCATGGATTATCAATAAGCCTAGAATGAATTCTTCCTGGGTCGATGCCCGAGCGGTTAATGGGGACGGACTGTAAATTCGTTGGCGACATGTCTACGCTGGTTCAAATCCAGCTCGGCCCAAAAAATCACCGCTCCATGAGTATAATATAACAAATTTGTCCTACAGAAAAGAAATACTTGATCTGCAGAAATGAAGGAAAAGGGTCAATTTTTTGCTCTATTTATATTTTTTTCTCATCTCATTGAAAGGTTGATTATCCACTTTTAACAATAAAAAAAAAGAATCACTAGTTACTAATAATCCGCGGCACTCTCGCTAAAGCCCGTGTTTATGTGGATATGATATCACTATATCATTCGTGTATCTGTTACGTTACAACATGACAATTCTTATGAAACCATAAGAATATGTATGCTATACACCTTGCTGGGATTGTAGTTCAATTGGTCAGAGCACCGCCCTGTCAAGGCGGAAGCTGCGGGTTCGAGCCCCGTCAGTCCCGAACTAGGATCCGATGAATTTCTCAATTCATTTCTCTATTTTTCGCGAAAGGGAAGAGGGGGAGCCGAATCGAATCCCCGGTGCGGGGAGGGGCATTTTTTTCTTTTGTTTCGCATTTATCATCAGATAAATATGGGAATTTCCATTTCTTTTCCGAGTTCTTTCCCTAGTACTGATTGATAAGGGAGAGACATATGTCGATTGGTACAATCGGTAGTATTGCTATATTCAGTATTTTTTGTTCAAATATTTGATTTTTTATACTAAATCCTTTATTTTTCCATCTCACTTATACTGTTTGTATCTGTGTATGACCCAGACAATACCAGTCATATGATACCTCATAATTTTATGTACTAATTTTATGTACATAATTCTATGTATATGTATGTATTAAGTAGGGAAGTTGTATAAAGAAGATAGCTAATAGGTTATGTTATAGAAAAGAAAAAGTGGAAAAAGGGTATGAAAATCTAATGATTGATGTGTATTTCTGATCAAATCAAAAATGATATTTTTGATTTAGTATGATAAAAGATCTTTCCTTTCTATGTTATACTACTACTATATTATTTACTATATTATTGAATTTTCGACGATGAATTGATTTGATAGATCAGAAATTGTTATTCATAATATTTATCTGATTCAGTATCATCGGGATGCAATTAATCCCGTTGAATTTGCAGGAGTCAAATTTATCATCTCTATGGGATTAGATCCCGAGTTATTGCGAAACAAAAGAAGATTAGATTATGGAAGTCAATATTCTCGCACTTATTGCTACTGCACTGTTCATTCTAGTTCCTACTGCTTTTTTACTTATCATCTATGTAAAAACAGTCAGCCAAAATGATTAATTTGAATGAAACTTGAATTATTATTAGTTCTTATCGATGATTCAAGAAATGAAAGAAAGGGATTCAAACTCTAAATCTTAAATGAAATGATTAGGCTGGAATCAGAAGTATCGTAGTAAGTATCTAAGCTGGTGTGGTAGAAAGAACTATATATATAGTTCTTTCTACCACACCAGCTATAGTATTTTTTTTATTATTATATATAGATCAAATTACAATATGTATGTACATATATTAGATGTACATATAGATAGCACTCTATTTCTTTTAGTTTGATTTCCCATCTCAAGAAGTCATTGATTGAACAATTAACGGATGATCCGCGGAGTTAAGTTATACAGTAACTTCTTCGGATTTGTAAAAGGAGTAGAGCAGACCCTGTCCATTTTTCATGCTTAAACATGAGATGAATCAAAAAAAGCATAAAAACTTTTCTAGTAGTCTAAAACAAATGTTAAATGTGTGATATGTGGATCGCTCAACAGAAGAAAGATCTAATTTTATTATGTGTCGGATCTCTTTGGCCAATCACTAATCGCTTCGTTTCCGATAGAAAGAAAATATGTATTGTCGTAATAGCAGAACGACTTTCTTTTAGAAAGGTAAAAGAAAAAGGGAAATAAATAAAGAAAAAAAATAGTAGTAGTTTTTCTTATTGTAATATCCATAATTATGATAAGAGCTGATTCACTAAAATAGAATATTTAGGAAAAATTAGGTTGGAAAAAATAGCCTATCATGCATGGTAATCATTCATTACTGTATTCCAGTACAATTTGGAAGACATTTTTCTTTTTTTAGGGCTTCGCAAAATGATCAATAAAGAATTGATACGATTCGATTGAGCAATTAGTAGTGCCCAGCCCTAGAGTCCACTCCTTCCCCATACTACAAGTGAAAGGGAAAATGTAAAGACTACCATTAAAGCAGCCCAAGCAAGACTTACTATATCCATGTGAATTATGTCCTCTATTTCTATGAAGGAATTATTCTATTATTGATTAATAATCATAGCGGAATCAATGGCGCAGAGTCAAAATAGGTAAGACTATTTATTGATGAACCAATTCAATGAATACACTCGTAACAAGTTTCTATATTTTAGGGTTTCTGGTAAAATAAGGAAGCATTTAGTACAAATACGATGATACACACGCCTTTTCCTTGGAAATATCAAAGGAATGCTTCTATATGGAGCATGTAAGAATAGTAAGACCTATTGTTTGTTTTGATATTAATGCCTTTCCTTACTAAGCAAAAAGCATAAAAATATACCATCACGATAGATAACTATCTATCAGATACCTCTATTTCCTATTTGATCTAAGCTTACTGTATTTCTTTCTGTGAAAGAATCAGGAGAACCCACCACCACTATTAATTAATACATTCTTTTTTTTTTACTTTTACTCTTTTAATATAAGAGATCTTGTTATTATAGTCTTTCGTATAATCTCTTCTTCAATTCTAGTAGCAAAAACAGAGTGTCCCTTAGGAACCTTTGGATACCGAGATTTCCGACCTTAGTTCTGAATCCCGGAATTGACTCTCACCATTTATTTGATTCAATTGAAAAATCAAATAAATGGTGAGAGTCAATCATTAAATTAATAAATGAGAGTTGCTTCATCCCTATTGATACCGATTTGGGCTACACCTAAATTTTTAGAAAAAAAAAATGACAGTCTTTTAGAAAACCTACGCCATGTGTTATCAAAATCGAGTATTGACACGCCCACTTAGTCCTTTGCCTCTGCTTCTTGCGGAGCAAGAATTCGTCGAATTAGATCGGCACAAGATAGGAAAGAAATAAAAAATCTTTTGTTGATCAGGCGACACCCGGATTTGAACTGGGGATAAAGGATTTGCAGTCCCCCGCCTTACCACTTGGCCATGCCGCCAAATTAGGTCAAAAATGGATAAAAATATTATCTATATTCTAATTCTATTACTCACTCCTTTCTTTATCTTGAATACCATTGTACCTATCCTTTTCAAAAAAGAAATTCCTGTTTTTTATTGGATCTAGTTTAGATTCTTCTCTTCGATTGATTGTATCTTAAAATATACATCGCTTAAAAACATCCCTTCTCCTTTCTATTGAGAGTAGAAAAAATGGATTTCTGGTCACAGACTGCAAAATTCAGGACAAATTGGAACCATTAACAATTTACTTTACTTTGAATTAGCGAACGATTCCTCCATTTTTATCTCCAATGAAATTTTGTTTCATTGATTTATGACTAATTTATGACTAATCAGTATTCATTTTTTTTTTCAATAATCAATCCTTTTCAATTTCAATTATAATAACATATATGTGTATATGTAAACCCCAGAACAGAAATTGTTACCCAGATACCAAACCTGATCTCTCTCTTATGTACATATCCCTATAGAGAATCCTCCTGTTTCAATTTTTCATTGAATATATTGAATAGAAAATACAAATTTTTATGGAGTGTGACTAATGTTGTCCCAAGTGAAATTACAATAAAAGATGTGATATATGGATAAAATGGATAGCCGTATCAGCATGTACTTAATAAAATAAATACAATAAATACTATTCTTATTATATTTTATATTTATATTCCGCAATTCAATCATATTCTATAAATTCCACTGACTACCAAAAAGAATCCGCGAATTCTTTTTTGAACATGAAATTGAATGTGTTAAAAAAAAAAAAGGAAACTCTATACTACTTTTTATTATTCTGTCTTTATCTCATTCATAGAGAGGAGATCGAATTTCGAACCCATTTCCTTTTTTTGGTACCCCATTGGATCGTAATATCATAATAATAGGTAGAAATTGGATCAATTTTTATATTCTATACAA